ATATTCTAATCTACTTGAATATTTAATACCATAAAACTAAAGGAATGTTGTATTGATGAACCCGGCGGATATACCTAATGTCTTTTCTCTTCTTTTATTGCCCTCCTGTCGTCAATTGACAGTTGACAGTATTATTTAGGGCTATATATAATTTGATATGACTTTGATATTAGGGCTCAATAGAATTCCCAAATCAGACTTTGGTAAATCATTTTTTTTGCATCTCCTGCTCTGCTGATTCAGAGGTACCGTCTCTTGGATCCAATGCAAAACTCTTTCTGAATGAGAGAGATAAAGACGAGAAAGACCAATGAAATAAAGTTGAAAGATTGTATAGTTTAATGGTAAAGAAGGTGTCCCCCGGCTGATTTATATTAAGTCTGATTTATATTAAGTTAAGGTGGCCTTAGGCCTTATTCCCTATTGTATTTGTATTGTTTCCCTATTGTATTTGTATTGTGTAGTGCTTTTTGATTTCCTAAAGGTGGCCATAGGCCCCTATGGTCCATTGGTGCCCCTATGGTCCAGTGGTTACGACCTCTCTCTTTCACGGAGAAAACGAGGGTTCAAGTCCCTCTAGGGGTATACCAAGACCATAGGAGTAGGATTTTATCAAAAGTGAAATGTATTTGTCAAGTCCGCCTGGGAGACGAAAGGAAGTTGATTATGGAACGTCTAATTAGGCGTTGGGTCGATGCCCGAGTGGTTAATGGGGACGGACTGTAAATTCGTTGACAATATGTCTACGCTGGTTCAAATCCAGCTCGGCCCAAAAATTCGCCAATCTACTATCAGATGGTAGAACCCTCTTGTTCTTAAGAAATACCTGAGAAGAAAAAAGAATCCAAATTTTCTGTTAGATCTCTTCTTATTTCCCTGGGATTGTAGTTCAATAGGCAAGAGCACCGCCCTGTCAAGGCGGACGTTGCGGGTTCGAGCCCCGTCAGTCCCGACGGATCCAATAAGTACATCAATTCACCTCTCCATTTTATGTGAAATGAAAGAAGGGACAGAGATCGTAATTTAATTCCGAAGGGGTTTCCCCTCTTTTTTTCAGGATTCTGTCGAAGAAAGAACAAATCCTAAACTAAAAAAAAATGAAAATAACTAAAATAGTGAAGTTGATAGAATATTCCATCTTTTCTCCCGCGACTCATCTTTCTCATACTTTTTTGTCTTCCAAAGAAAATTGGATCATTCAAATTTACAACCTAATTCCTCTCTTTATTCCACTTCGCTTGTATTTTTTGTTGGCGTTTTGTAGTTAATGGAAACGGACGAGGATACTTCATTTGATGGTTCTATACGGAAGACCTAAGGTAGGTTATAGAAAAGAAAGAACAGAAAAGAAGGATAAATAAAGGAATTTTTTATTGGTCCGGGAATCCAATCTTAGATTCGGTATGAATAAAAGATCTTCGTATGTTATACTATTCAATTCTCGACGACGAATTAATTTAATAGCTCAGATATTGTTATTCATGATATTGATCCGATTCAAGATCATCGATAGGTAATGCATTCATTGAATTGACAGGTGAAAGATTTATCATCTCTATGGGATTAAATCCCGAGTTATTGTGAAATAAAAAAACGATGAGATTGAGATTATGGAAGTAAATATTCTTGCATTTATTGCTACTGCACTGTTCATTTTAGTTCCTACTGCTTTTCTACTTATCATTTACGTAAAAACAGTCAGTCAAAATAATTAATTACTTGAAATGAAACTTGACTTCTGAGTTCTTATCAATAGTTGAAGAAATCAAATCAAAAGGATTATTTTTTTGCGTCTTAAATGAAATCAACGGGCTATAATGGGCGGGATTCTATGAGATCCGAGAGTATGGTAAGAAAGAAATTTCTTCCCATACTCTCTATTAGTGTTATAGTAGTGTATAAAGTTGTACTTTACTTTCTAATAAAGTTGGTATACTATATTAGCTTCTATCTTCAATATATATAGTGATTAATCCATATATGGAATTAACGTAGGACCCAATTCTCTTTATTTCTTAAATAATTGTTTTACTGTTATATAATATATTTCTCCACTAGAATCCAATGGAATTTTGAAATGAATAAATTTTGATTTGAAAATTATTTCAATTCAAATAAAAAATAAAAAATGCGTTGCAGAACGATCTATAAAACAATTGATACCGTTTCATTCCTAAACTAAATTAGTAGTGCTTCTAAAGTCCACTTCTTCCCCATACTACGAGTGAAAGGGAAAATGTAAAGACTACCATTAAAGCAGCCCAAGCGAGACTTACTATATCCATGTCAATTATGTCCCTTATCTTTATGATAGAAATATTCCATTATTCTATTGCTCACTAATAATAGTGGAATCCATGGTCCAGAGTCAAAAAGGGATTCTGGCCGAACACTATTGATGAACCAATCAAATAAATACATTTCTAAAAAATTCCTATATGATTTCTAATCGGGAAAGACTAAACACAACTAAAATACACAATGACGCTACAAAGGAATGTTACTAATGGAACATATAACATATATAGTTATAGTAATAAAAAAAGAGGGCCCATTCTTTGTTGCCCTTCAAAGTACAAATAGATCAATTGCTATCTATTACATACTTTTATTTCCTATTTGATCTAATCCGTACCCTTTCCTTTCCCGATTGTCTCTCTGAAGCAGTTGGGAGATAGTATATTATACTCTTGCCGAGGGGTGAAAAAAAAATTATTATTTTTTTTTTTCACTTTTTCTATAAAAAAGTAAATTATCCATCCAATCTCAATATAATAGTGATTGAATGCCTGAACACTCAGAGATTCTCGCGAGTCTATATATGTAGATTACATAAGGGACTTTCCACAACTAGTTAGCCGCCGGCTATGCCAATGAAATTCAAGACCCAATCAGTAGACATTACATTAGCAGTAGAAGGGAATCGGGAAGTCTTGCTTCGACCATTATAATATAATCTTTCTTTGAATTTTAGATTGAAAGATTTCCAATCTTTTACAAAATCCCCAGAACAGATGTTTAGAATCAACCAAGTATCAACAATCGACTTATTCTGTTCTGCTAGGTAAAATTTGGGTGATTTATATCAGCAGATAATAAATTTTGATTCGTTTGTTGATGAGGCGGCACCCGGATTTGAACTGGGGAAAAAGGATTTGCAGTCCCCCGCCTTACCACTCGGCCATGCCGCCAAAACAAAATTTTCTGGGTTGGATTACTAAACTTTAGTTTATTGTACTTGCATCCCTTTTTAATTTAATCCTTTTTTTCTAAATTTATAAAAATTCTAAAAGAAACCCTTTTCCCCTTTTGTTTGACCACCCCTTCGATTGATTGTATAGTATCTCAAAACATACAATGTCGAAAAACTTCCCCTCACTTTTCTATTGAAAAATCAAATGTATATTTTCATTCAAAAAAGCCAAAATTTATGACAAATGGGAACCATTAACTATTCGTTGACTGAGAATTCCTGAATGATTCTTGGATTTTAATCTAAAATTGGGTTTGCCTAATGACATAAGAAACTACAAAACATACTTAATGGATTCTTAATCCTTTCAATTTCCATTATAACAAAAATGATAAGTATATGTAAACCCCACAATGGAAATTCTTACACAGATACCAAATTGGGTATCTTTTTTAGAGTATGTTTCCTATACCTATAAATATAAATATATGGAATTCGTTGGAACAAAAAAAGGCCCGGCTGGGTATTGACCGGGCCAGGCCCAAAAGGCACTTCGAACAAAAAAAAAGCAAGAAGGGCTTCTTTTTTTATCTTTCTATTTGGATCTTTCGAGCATCTAAATGGAATTGCTAATTATATAATAACGATAAAGAATGTGAAAGAAATACTTTTGTTAATCCTTACTTGATGTGTAATGTAAGATAGTAATTATCTTTTTCAATTGGGAGAGATGGCTGAGTGGACGAAAGCGGCGGATTGCTAATCCGTTGTACGAGTTATTCGTACCGAGGGTTCGAATCCCTCTCTTTCCGTTTCCGTTGATGACTTTCTATTTTTTTCTTTCAAATTTCGCAAACCCCTTTTTATTTTTTTACTAGTTAAACGTATGGAATATGAATATATAAAATAAAATCTTAAGAAAATTGTAAAATCAAGCAAGAAAAACGAAATTTTTATTTTATTCTTCACGTCCAGGATTACGTCCTGGATCATTGGATAGGAATCCAAAGATGAAGAGAGAAACAAAGAATATTACTACTGTGTAAACGAAAAGTTTGAGAGTAAGCATTACACAACCTCCAAGATCATTTTTTGAAAAAGAAAAACGAGAAAAGATAATAGATCCTCCATTTTTATATCACATATCCTATTTTGACACCAAGAAATGAATTCTATAAATAGAAAAGAATGTTCAGAAATTCAACTGAAGTTTAAATTTGTAATAAGAGTCTTTGATTATCACAAATCACTTTCATACCCACAATTAGATATTCTAAGGGACCCTAACCTAATAAGGTCTTTCGCCGGAAAAAGGATTAGAATCGGGAAATGGGGCGAGCCCAATTTATTGCGGCTATCCAAGAATTTCAATGTTTGAATTGAAGGTTCATACTCCCAGACTTATTTGATCTTATCAATTGTTATAATTTTTCTTGAATAAATCATGAATTTTCTAGGATAGTATTCAAGATCTTATCGAAAACTTACAGCAGCTTGCCAAACAAAGGCTAAAAGAAAAAAGAACAGGGGTATGACTGGCATAACATCTACGATTGGATTCAAAAAAGCATAGGCTTCGGGCAATTTGGCGAAGAAAAGACTACTCGGATAAAGGGCAGAATTAAGACAGATCAAACTAAAGATATTAAGCATAACAGACATTTTGTTCGTCGAGATAATTGCATTTTGATTGAGTTATTTATATAAGGAAAAATGAAGAAAGTAAGGTAGACAAAAAACTCCTTCTTTTTCCGCTCAATCAAAAATCCTCCAATTCTCAAAGGAGAATAGAAGAAATCATACTTTCATACAATATCTTAATTGAATTGTATGTAATGATCAATAAATTCAGTTGAATTCTAGATATACACATGTCAAAATCCTAGCACGAATCTATAATATATTCTATAAAGAAGAATAAAGAAGAAAGATTTTCTATAGATAGTTGGGCTGGAATTGACGAACACTTAATACCAATATTATTCTTTATTAGTATTAGTGTCCAATAAAAATATAAATGGGGCGTAGCCAAGTGGTAAGGCAACGGGTTTTGGTCCCGCTATTCGGAGGTTCGAATCCTTCCGTCCCAGAGCATATCCATTGTATCCGAATCCATCTTTTTTGTTCAACAAGGTTCTGTTTCAAGGTCTAATATTGGATAGAATATTATTCTTCTTTCTTTTTTGATTTTGAATGATTCTTTTCGGAATCATATCTCAGTTTTTCACAAACTGAACTAAATCGAGTTCAAATGACATGCAAATGTAACTGAATCCTTTTGTGATCCAGATAAAGATAAGATGGGACATAGATCACAGTTGCAGAAAGATTACTTAACCTCAGGTTAAACAAAACAAAATCTGAAAATACATATAAAACGAGAAAGTGCGTAGCCTATAGGTATGTATTGTTATCCTATTTCAGTGACAATAGTCTTTCTATTTTTGTGAAAAAGAATTTGCATCCCTAAAATATTCAAATTTAAATATTTAACAATGATATTTCTTTTTATTGTTCGATCTATTTAGCTTATTTGCTTTAAATCATTGACAATTCTATTCGAAAAGAAACAGAGATTCTTATTTCTTATGATAATCAAATAAAGAAACAGAGATTCTTATTTCTTATGATAATCAAATGTAGGCTTTACTGTAAAAGTAAAACTTGACTCAAATAATGATGTTGAAGTAGGAAACTTTTTCAATTATCAAGATTTGTAATGATTCCTTATGGGTTGAATCTTTGAGAAGTTGGAAATGGGTCAGTCTATCTTATTGAGTCACTTGAACAGGCAGAGTCAAATAGAATTTATTTATTCGTGTTATTTCTGTTAGTTATGTTATTTCTATATTTAGATTTCTGGATATTTCTTTTAGATATTTTTTTGAGATATAGATTTATAGAAAAAAGTTCCGTTCATACAAAAAAAGCCCGGGTCTTGCTAAGATTTCTTCAGAAAAATATTTATTATCTATGCAGCTAAGAAAAAATATAAATGACTATGTCTCTGTACCGACTGAACCAATGACTATTCATGATTCCATAATTGAATCAATTTCATACTGGTTCCAAATTAGAGGAATGTTATGGTAAAACTTCGTTTAAAACGATGTGGTAGAAAGCAACGTGCGACTTGAAGGACACGATCCGGTGTGGATTTTTATTCTTACATCCACCATTTTATTTTATATAGGAATGAAGGTGCTCTTGGCTCGACGTCGTTTGTTCTATTCTACTAGAACCCTTCTTTTTTTATTGGGTTGTTTTTATTGGGTTGTAATGTAAATAGTTCATGATGGAGCTCGAGTAGAAAGTATTGATTAATTTCTCAGGGGCAACGATCTAGGGTTAATGCCAATCAATAAATTGGAACAACTTCGTAAGTATATCTTCGATATAGAAATCGAAAGGATCCGATTCGAGCAACTTTTCAATTCAAAAAAATTTTGGAACCGCAAAACTTTTTCGATCCACAGTGTATCGCGCACGAATCAACCGTCGGTATGATTCTAGAAAGAAATCACAAAAGGGGTGTGTTGCTACCATTTTGAAAGGATTAAGAAGCACCGAAGTAATGTCTAAACCCAATGATTTAAAACAAAGATAAAGGATCCCAGAACAAGGAAACACCGCTTCAATTGTCTCACAGATCCGAATAAAGAATCCAAATAGATTTTCAACGAGACAAAAGGGGGTTAAAGACCACTCAATAAAAAAATATCTTAATTTTCTTTAATATATTTGATAATTATTGAACTTGAGTTATGAGTACAAATGCTTTTTTAGTTTTCAGGAAGGAAATTAAATAAAAATGACTATGAGTTAAATTATAGGCTAATTTCTTTTACGGATTCCTTTACTATTTATTATAATTTTATCCATAGACAAAACTTCAAATCATTTTTTCTCGAGCCGTACGAGGAGAAAACTTCCTATACGGTTCTAGGGGGGGGGGGTTCTTTTTCATTTACATCTATCCCGATGAGCCGTCTATCGAATCGTTGCAATTGATGTTCGATCCCGAAGAGAAGGAAGAGATCTTCGGAAAGTGGGTTTTTATGATCCGATCAAGAATCAAACTTATTTAAACGTTCCCGCTATTCTCTATTTCCTTGAAAAAGGCGCTCAGCCTACAGGAACTGTTCAGGATATTTTAAAAAAGGCAGAGGTTTTTAAGGAACTTTGCTCTAATCAAACGAAATTAAATTAAGGAAATAAAAACTAAGGGTAGGATAGTGATTTCGATATAATTTTGGATATCTTTTCTATACTATGTTTTTTTTTATTTCCTTCTTTTCTTGCTCTAT